GTGTAAACGAGGTGCTCTACCTAACTGAGCTATAGCCCTTGTCATAGATATATTAACATATAGATAATTTCTTGTCAAGATGGATATTCCCTAATCTCACATGATAACTCTTTGATCCGTTTACTGTTAACAGATTGGTATTGCTTAGAAATAATATTCTATCTATAATCCCCGAGGTGATGGGTCTTCTTTTGCGGTGATAAATTACCTACTTAACTCAGTGGTTAGAGTATTGCTTTCATACGGCAGGAGTCATTGGTTCAAATCCAATAGTAGGTAGAACTTATTAGATACCATTGCATTGACTCCGGTATCTAATAAGTTTTTCTACCCATCCTCTTTTTTTCGTTGTATCAGATTAGACTTGATTGTCTTCAATTGGCAGAATCTAAATGTGGTGTATAATAAAGAACTTCTAAAAAACTTCTTTTGATTATTTTGATGTATTGACTAGTAGGAAATAACATTGACAGCCTCTACTCGTGTCCTAGCTCGTCTGAGAGCTAGATTCGCTTCAATCACTTGTCTCTTACCCTCAGCTCTACTCAAGTTAGCTTCAGCTATTTTAAGAGTTTGTTGAGCTTCTTGCGGATCAATGTCAGTACTCATCTCCGCATCATTTCCTAAAATGGTGATCTCATTATTCCCTATTCTAGCAAAACCACCCATCAGAGCCACCGTTAACCATTGGTCGTTGAGGCGTATTCTCAAAAGACCTATATCTACAGCCGTGGCAATAGGGGCGTGGTTTGGTAATACACCAATTTGGCCACTATTTGTAGATAAAATTATTTCTTTCACTTCTGAATCCCAAATAATTCGATTAGGAGTCAGTACACAAAGATTTAAGGTCATTTCTTCAAATTGCTCTCCACTTCTAAGTTCATAGCTTTCGCGGTAGCTTCATCGATGTTACCCACCAAATAAAAAGCCTGCTCGGGCAGACCATCTAATTCTCCGGAAAGGATCAGTTGAAACCCCCTAATTGTTTCTGCAAGACCAACATATTTTCCTGGAGAACCAGTAAATACTTCTGCCACGAAGAAGGGTTGTGATAAGAAACGCTCAATTTTTCGTGCTCTTGCTACAGTTAAACGATCCTCCTCGGATAATTCATCCAACCCAAGAATAGCTATAATGTCCTGAAGTTCTTTGTAACGTTGTGAAGTTTGCTTAACTCTTTGCGCAGTTTCATAATGTTCCTCGCCAACGATCCGAGGTTGTAACATAGTTGACGTTGAATCTAAAGGATCTACTGCTGGATAAATACCCTTGGCAGCTAATCCTCTTGATAGTACGGTAGTAGCATCTAAATGTGCAAATGTAGTGGCAGGAGCAGGGTCTGTCAAATCGTCCGCAGGTACATAAACTGCTTGGATCGAAGTTATAGATCCCTCTTTGGTAGAAGTAATTCTTTCTTGCAAAGAACCCATTTCTGTACTAAGGGTAGGTTGATAACCCACTGCAGAAGGCATTCGCCCTAATAATGCGGATACTTCTGATCCTGCTTGGACAAAACGAAAGATATTGTCGATGAATAGAAGCACATCTTGTTCATTAACATCCCGGAAATATTCTGCCATAGTTAGGGCAGTCAAACCAACTCTCATACGAGCTCCCGGCGGTTCATTCATTTGACCATAGACTAAAGCTACTTTTGATTCTGCAAGATTTTTTTCATTAATTACTCCGGATTCTTTCATTTCCATGTAAAGATCATTTCCTTCACGAGTACGTTCTCCTACTCCGCCAAATACGGATACGCCTCCATGAGCTTTGGCAATGTTGTTGATCAATTCCATGATGAGTACTGTTTTACCTACTCCAGCTCCCCCAAATAGTCCGATTTTTCCTCCACGGCGATAAGGAGCTAAAAGATCTACCACCTTAATACCTGTTTCAAAGATTGATAATTTCGTATCTAACTGTATAAAGGCAGGCGCAGATCTATGAATAGGAGATGTTGTGCGAGTATCTACAGGACCTAAATTATCAACAGGCTCTCCAAGAACGTTGAAGATTCGCCCGAGAGTAGCTCCGCCGACTGGAACACTTAGAGGAGCTCCCGTGTCAATCACTTCCATTCCTCTCATCAGCCCATCTGTAGCACTCATAGCTACAGCTCTAACTCGATTATTTCCTAATAATTGTTGTACCTCGCAAGTCACATTAATTTGTTGACCGACAGTATCTCGACCCTTAACTACCAAAGCGTTATAAATATTAGGCATTTTGCCCGGGGGAAAAACGACATCCAGTACTGGGCCAATAATTTGAGCGATACGCCCTAGTTTTTTTTCTTCAAGTGTGGAAACCGCAGGGCTAGAAGTAGTAGGATTGATTCTCATAATTATAATAAAGTTAAATATGTCGAAATCCTTTTTGGAATAATACCAAATCGAAAATAAATGTCCGATAGCAAGTTGATCAGTTAATTCAATAAGAGATAAATGGGAGATAGCACTCGATTTAGTTGGTACCACCCAACCGAATCCGATTC